AAATACTACTGTTGCTTTGGCTTTACTCACGTCAGTGGCATATTTCTATGCGGGTCTTACCAAAAAGGGATTGGGTTATTTCGGGAAATATATTCAACCAACCCCAATCCTTTTACCCATTAACATCTTAGAAGATTTCACAAAGCCTTTATCACTTAGTTTTCGACTTTTCGGAAATATATTAGCTGATGAATTAGTAGTTGTTGTTCTTGTTTCTTTAGTACCTTTAGTGGTTCCTATACCTGTCATGTTCCTTGGATTATTTACAAGTGGTATTCAAGCTCTGATTTTTGCAACTTTAGCCGCGGCTTATATAGGGGAATCCATGGAGGGCCATCATTGACTAGTTTTTGAAAGATTCTTTTTTAGCTTATCCCAAGGTAATGTATGCGTGGCTCAAAAAAAATCTAATCTAATTAGGAAATATAAATATACAACTCACTATATACAATCTAGAGTAATAGCCCCAAAGATATTAGAGTAGAGAGAGTTGTAAAAAAAAAGGGGGAAAGAGATCTAAAAGATCTTTTTCCTAAAATTCTTGGTTGATCCACTTATATTATACCATTCTCTCCTGAATAGATATTCATTTTATATTGCTGGTCGGCCAATCCTAATATTTCCTATTCGGAATCAGAATTTGAATAAGAATTCTTGTGGTTTACGAAGTGTGAGTAAAAAAAGAGGGGTGCTCTATAGAAGGATTCCCCTTTCAGTTGATTTTCTTCAGCGATTGACCAAAATAAAATTTTCAGAAATAATAAATTGCGTGAACTTAGATCAATCAAATAATGATATTTCTATCCACTGATTCGGCCTAAGCAATTTGTCTATTTAGATTGTATCCATGCGGGAGAATGATAAAGAAAGGGGAAGAAGTATTTACAAACAAAAAAGGGATTCATAAAAAATAGGGTGATTCGGATCGTAGAGGGAGGTTTTACCAGGTATATTATATGTAAAAAGCGCTATGCTATAAGTCAACTTGTTTTTCGACGCATAATTCTCGAATTCGATTGAATTTAAGATGAATGAAGAGTTGGTTTACGTTATGGAAGAAAGGCGTGTATAGGTGATTGATATTAAATATTGACTAGTTATATATGAACTAAAGAGATATTCAATTTGCCCTACTACTAGAAATTTGATGGCTATTCCAATAGAAGTCTTTCCGTATCCTCTGGGACGGTGAGTTCAATGAATAAACAGATGAAATCAAGAAAAAAATCGAAGAATTCAAAGAATGGTTCGGAACAAAGAAATGGACGGACGAAAGTCGTACGGATTCGCAAAGACTTTGTCGATAGGAACTAAAAAAGAGATATCGAAGTAAAGTAGTTTTGATCCTTGAATAAGATTATTACTTCAATTTGAAGTTTGTAGTTACTTCGACTGGATGAATTGTAGCGATGTAATATTAAGTTAGAATTCATCGGCTGACTGTATCATTAACCATTTTTTTTTGTATGAGGAACTTATCATGAATCCACTGATTTCTGCCGCTTCCGTTATTGCTGCTGGATTGGCTGTAGGGCTTGCTTCTATTGGACCTGGAGTTGGTCAAGGTACTGCTGCGGGCCAAGCTGTAGAAGGTATCGCGAGACAGCCTGAGGCGGAGGGAAAAATACGAGGTACTTTATTGCTTAGTCTAGCTTTTATGGAAGCTTTAACAATTTATGGCCTGGTTGTAGCATTAGCACTTTTATTTGCGAATCCTTTTGTTTAATCTTATAAATTCGAAAAAGCAATAACCCACGGGAAGGGCTGATTTGTGGATGAGGAATTAGCATACTCACTCGCTTTCATCCTTTCCGTTCGTAGTCTAAGGAACCCCCTTTTATATTTTTTAGGAAGTGTTTAAATAAAGAAGGGGGTAATTCACCATTTCTAAATCGAATCTTTTTTGGCTCGATTTAGAAATAGTAAAATATATATATATCAAATATATCAAAGGGGGGGCAGGACGATACAAAAAGAACTCTGTTTTTTTTTTTAGTCTATCTATAAGAGGAGATCATATGAAAAATGTAACCGATTCTTTCGTTTCTTTAGGCCACTGGCCATCCGCCGGGAGTTTCGGGTTTAATACCGATATTTTAGCAACAAATCTAATAAATCTAAGTGTAGTGCTTGGGGTATTGGTTTTTTTTGGAAAGGGAGTGTGTGCGAGTTGTTTATTTCAAGAATAGGCTGGATCCAACCAGCTGTACTTTTTATGTTATAACTAGGAAAAGTAGGTACATTATCTCACGAATGACTTCTGAATAAAGAAATCATATGCAAGAACCATAGCATTTCGTTATTCGTTGGTAAATCCGCTTTGATTCTCTATCAACCAAAAATGTGGGACCATTAACTATGGTTAAAGCTAAATCATTTGAAGTCCAGACGCAGCATGGTACTCTTTCTACCACAACATGAATATTAATATAGAGATGCTTTCAAAATGAATAATTTATCTATATAAGAACACTCATATGGATAAAATGATTTGAACCGC